GAAATGAGGTGTTGATGGCAGACTTGTGGAGGTGGTAGTGAGATTGCATGAAGGAGCAAGCAAATTACAAACAAATAGGATATCGGGATGGCAGCGGAGACCGGCCATAGTGGGTCTCCTAAATCGGGTCTTTCACAATCAAGTGATAGATGGAACTGCTATGAAGCTACTTATGTAGTAGATCACGCCGAAGAAATATACTGATATAGAGCTCCCCTCGGGTAGAACCCATGTCTCCAATCCAATTAGAACTCCGGAGTAAGCTGCTACTCTTTCATTCGCCCCAAAAGGGGCTCATTTCACTTACTTTTACACAGCAGAGGCTGTAGAAGATACAGCTACAACAGAACAGAATTCGGCACCCGGGAGAGGGACGATCTCCAGAGATTCTTGTCTCATTCTATTTCCTCGTAGCAATAGTTATTTCTCTTCATTGATTTGTGAATCTCAAGCCAATGGCTACGCAGTAGAGGCGGAGAGCCAGGGGTCTTGAAAATCAGCCAATTCGAGTGTTATAGAAGTCGGTTTTAGCTCACCAAGCCTTAATTGCTCGTAAACAGAATATGGCATCAAATTTACGCTAGCCCCAAGATCGAGTAATGCCTTCTCGAATTGATGATCTCCAATGACACAAGAAATAGTGAAACTCCCTGGATCCTTGCACTTAGTTGGGATTTTACGCGCGCTAACTTCCTCAGAAAGTGAAACCCTCTCTTGCACCCTTGTGTGCAAAGATTTTTAAGCATAGGAAGGAATTTGCTTGATAGCATCAAGTAATGGGAGATTTATTTGGACTTTCTTAAACATCTCCATGATTTCATTGTAATGAGTGTCTTTCTTGGGCGCAACCAACCGTTGAGGATATGGAGGCTTGGGAATGTAGTGTGGCACAGGATTAGGCTTTTTTGAATTTAATACATGAGCAGTAGTTCTCTAAGTTATCCTTCTCCTAGATACATTTTCATGACATTTATGCTTGGAATCAGCCGTGTTAGTGTAATTCAAGGCTGTGAGAGCGGTAGATACATCTGAAAGAAAGAAGGCTATGAAAGAAAGATCGGAAGAAGCGGTGTCCGGGCGAACGAAAAACGAGAGACAAAAACTATCGAAATGCAGCTCAATTTACTATGTTTTCGAAAAAGGTACGATTCAGGACTTTCTCAAAAAGACGTCCTTGTGCATGCAGGGCTTAGTACATAGTCTAGCCTTCCTACCCCACCTCCCTCAGTCTCGTCTCGCTCACTTCCGTATCGCCGCCTGGCTTAGCGCCACTTCAAGTGCTTTAATTTTTTGCCATACAACCACGAGGGCAGTAGCGTGCTGTGCTTCTTCTGGAGAAACGTTCTATGGGGAAACGCTCTAAGATAAATAATAAAGACTCCGTTCGTTACAGGCATATCGATGCCTTTTATCCGGAAGTAAGAGAACATATTCTCCCTCAGCTTGGAAAGCAAACTTGAACCTCACTTAATTCACTTCCAAACCTGCCTTAGTCTCAAGTAGTTTTTAAATCTTTTTATGTATGTGTACTGTACCGTCCGTCGATCTCGTATCTCATTCCAATCGCCTCGCTCTACGCTTATTTATAATATGTAGCCCACCAAGCTAGCTCTTGGGCGGGGATGCCAGAAGTGTATTTCTCTCTCTACCTAAGCTAGCAGTGGTCTCTCTCTTCGCTCTGTCTTGAGTAGAGTCCATTCCTGTTCGTTCGTCTGAGCGAACTAGACAGACGATAGTTTAATTGATTACAGGGGTTGGTTATAAGCCTTTCGGTCGATCGTATATATACCTTTCCATTGTACCAAAACCATAAAAGTAGGCGACATTTCACCACAAAAAAACTAGCTTTTAGAGAGAAAGTTAGTCTTTCTCACAGTACACCAGGCCCTTAAAAAGAAAGCATTTTGCTTGCGCTAACGCCTGAGGTTCTTCATTGGGAAATCACTTGGCTTTTGAAGCAGCTGGTAGCCAGCCAGGGTTGTTATAGTATATTCTGCTCGGCCCAAGCCCTTAAAAAGGAAAAGAAAAGCGTATGGCTTGAAATCATATAGTCAGAGGCTAAGGATTGCTCTAACGGCAAAGAGTTTATTAGGTGTGAGTGCGCGAAGCGGTATGGTTGTCAGGCTTATCCTAGTTTAGTTGTTAGATCGGCTCGTAAGGCTTTCTTTGACTCGTGTTGTACCGTAAGAACCTACGTGAAGAATGTTCTGGAATCAGAGCAGAAGCCTGAGCCCAGGGCTGAAGAAGCAAGCCCCCTATATAGGCCATACACTAGGGCGGGCCAAGAGAGAGACGCGACCGGGTATGAAAAGCACTTGTTGGCCTGGAGTTCGTCCTTTCGCTCATACCAGGTGCGGAAAGCTTGGAGTCGAGTAGCTCGTCTGCTACCATAGAGGAGGGTGGTCTAAAGGCGGGAATTCAAAAACCCTTTTCTGGGCCCGAATGAATAATTCTTTCAAATAAATTGCATCATTGTTATTATGATTCCCGTGGATTTGGGGAATACTTGTTACTGACCTCTCGAATTGACGCTTCACCTCTCACTTACTTTTATGATTCCGGGGAATAAAGAATAACAGGAGAACGCAGCGCTTCCCAGGGCATACCACCACTATCTTTGAAAAGAACAGCCACCAGCCTGGCGATCAAGAAAAGGTGCAGGCGACCATAGGGAGCAGGTATTCACTTCGAGGGAACCTCTCACTAAAAGAGAGGGTGTTAGCCCTGGAAAGAGAAATGGTAAGGAATATATGTAAAATCTCAAATAGGCATTGGCTTGGGAAAGATCAAAGGAGATCAAAACACTTAGGCTTTCCACCTGGATCTCTTTCTTGATCCCGATGTATCTCTAGTTCCTCTTGGAACACTACAAACTACATCAGGGAGGTAACTTATTACTTAAATGTATATCCGGTGCCTCTCTATCTCTTTATCCACGTCTAGCAACTCCGGATACAGCACACAACGATTCTTCCAAAGCATATGACCTCCTTCCGGATTGATCAGCCAGCTTGACTTATTCCTACTTCTATCTAGCGCACTACGGCTTAACTGACGTTTACTACTTCTATCAAGTTCCGTCAAGCTCAGGAACAAGAACAAGAACAAGCACTCAAACGGGGCGGGGGTGAAGCAGACCGGCAGCCAGATATGACCAAAGGCAAGAACAAGGTTTACATCTTGGGTGAAGGTTCAGTTGCACAAGGTCTATAAACCCCGTATTTTCAATTTTAAAGTCTCATTCTGCACAAGAGGGGCATAAGCGAGGATCGATCTGAAAGAGAGTAAGCTTAGTGAATAGGGACTAAGGAGACGAAGCTGAAGTAGTTTCCGAAGGAGAATCCGTGGATCTAGTTTCATCAGCAACAGAGGCAGGGAGGGCATCGGCTTCAGTTGATTCCGTTTATTCAGTTGTGGATTCTCGCTTTAGTAGCTTATCTGAAATGGAATTGAATACAAGTGTATTGTAGTCAGGGCCGGGCCTACTCCTTTTAGCAGTAGAAGGGAAGTCTTCATCCCGGAGCATACGACGATTCTTTCGCGAAGAACTAGCTCGTTTCAGCATCAGCAGCAGAGTCCGTTTATTCTGTCTGTTCCACATCCCCGTACTCTCGCTTTGAATCCATATCTTGCTAACTGGCTACTTTTCTAGTTCCGTTACATAAGGGCCTTATCTTGCTGCTGGACCTGAGCCGTATGCCTAGCCTATCCATAAGTTCTGCAGGGCATTCATCGATAGGAACCACTAACTCTGCTGTCGTTAACTCGTCGGATGCGGGGTTAAAAAGGGTTACTTAGCGAGTTGAATCGGGGGATCTCGTTTCAGCAGCAGCAGTAAAGGCAGTTTCTTCAGTCGATCGAGTTGACTATGAATCCGTCTCTTGCTTGGCTTGGGACTCCACTCTTATCAGTGTAGTAGGGTAGTGAGTCTTCTTCAACTAGCTCTGGGAGCGAAAAATAGCTTAAAACCAAGTTTCCGGAGGGAAGAACTACATTAAACTCAGTTATTGATCCACCACCATCAGAAGGAGAGCTCGTTGAAGCAGCACGCTTTGTTTTTATTGGATATGCGGAGAACCAAAAGAGGGGCCGAAGCGCGTCAGGTTGAAAGAGAGTACCTGGGGGGCTAGCCTACTGATAGAAAGAGACTGAGAAACAAAACCCGGCCGGTCTTAGCTCTGCAAATCGCGAGGGGTGAGAAGCGAGTGTAAACTACGGCTTTAAAGCCTGAATTAAAGTATAGTTTCGTCAGTGCTTGCTACGGATCTGATCAAGAGTGAGTTCCGTCAGGGCCACTTCCAGATCCTTTAGCCGAATGTTCATCCGAAGCGCGTTTGTCTCCCCTAGTAACGTAACCTCCTCTCTTTCATCTCCTTAACCTCTAAACGAGGTCAAGTTGCTTTTCCTCTGTTTGCTGGGCCTTAGATCTAATAGGCTAAAACGATTCCACATTAAAGAAAGAACCGGACCGGACAATTGGAAGTAAGAAGGAAGCGGGCTACTCTCCGAAAATGCCCCGCCCGTAGGTTCGTTTGTCGTTGGGGCTCAAAATCTTCCTTGCTCGTTCCTAGGAACTCAGTAACGTGGCCAGCCAGGTCAGCAGGGAATGAGAAAGATACATCTAGGCCATATCACTGAGACGGGCCTTAATCGGCAAATTTAGGCTTTCTCTACTGGGAGTCATCAAAGGAGGAATGGGCATACGCTGGTTCGATAAGCCAAGGAAAAACAACCAAATGAATCTACCGAGCTTGATGTGTTAAGCATCTAGCTGGCATCTTTTTCTAAATTAAATGGTCGGCTATAAATACTTATTAATGAATACCATTGCTCTTTCTTCGTTAGCAAAAGACGGGACTCCCCTGGCAAAGATAGGTGATAAAGTGCTAAGATAAGACGTCAACCACGGGGTTGTTGCGGTTCTAGCTCCCGGCCAATACGGGCTCCCAGAAATTGTTGTCGTTTCAGCCCGTTTCGGTTGAGCGAAGGAACGCAGTAGCTCCACCGATAGGGGGAGGAACGCAGTAGCTCCGCGCGACTAGCTGATTAGGCTTCCTCTAGAAACAAGTAAACCCGCTCTATGACTACCCAAGAATCCTGTTTTCATTTTATTTTGGGAATATGGCACATCCGGACGTTGGAACAAGGCTTAAAAGCGGCATACGCGGGGGTTACCCCATTTGCATTTGCACACCTCCTCCAGAATGAGTTGAGATATCTCCTTTCTTTTAGATGTGTCTACCAATGGTTGGGGACTGGGAGTGGTTTATACTTCATTACAATCATAACCGGGCCAAAGCCAATACACATGGACATCGACGGGCTAAGTGCTAATCTGTGTAACAACGGGTATAGTCGCCGGGTAAGAAAAACTGCCTTATTTGCCAGGGCTGTAGTTCGGACCTTTCGCCGTTGAGCGAGTTTAGCTATCTAAGGTATCCATTGATTTGCTTACTACGGTATCAACAACTGGAATGACAGCCGCTGAGGGCTCGGTTAAGAAGTAGAGTGATCGATATCAGATGTACTTGCTTTGGCTTAAAATTTTTTTTTCATGGGAAATCCAATTCTTTGTTAACCTCGGCGTGGATGGCTTCTTACTAAATATTCATATTTTATAACCCTAATTTGAATAGAAAGATTAAGGCTCAGATTTGCCAATTGATAGAGAAGCTTGTCCCATCCCAAGCCCAATGTGATCTAAGTAAGACCTCTCGACAGGAGCAGCAGCACGCTTCAACGACAAGACAAATATAATTGACTAAGAATAGAAATGCGGGAAGGCTAATCTCTACTTCCTGGCCTTGCTACCCCCGTTCAGCAGAAGATGGACGGGCTGTTCCATTCTCAAACCATTTAGCTAGGGACGTCACCTCACCAATTCTCAGTGGGCGGTACACCCGGAGAGTCAATCCCGCATCTACTCGAACAAGAAGTTCCAACTCTGTTTTTTTTGCCTCTTTTTCTGGCATATGCCGTACATGACGCAGGCTAGCTAGTTTGACCCAGCTGATTGACTTATAGCTCCCCTGCGCTCAAACTTAGATAAGAATCGCCTGGGCAGGTGGATTCGCTCCTACCACCACCCTACCTTAACAAAAGCTAAGTCGCATACTGAATTACTGCTTCGCTGCCTGTGGAATGGAACCCCGTACCTCCACTTTGTTGTTTCCTTTTTTCGGAGTAAATATATCCCTTAGTCCTGCGAAGGAGCGAGTGAGGTTACTGCAGAATTTCTTGGACTTAGCGGACTTACCCCCATATCCCCGCTTCGTGGGCTAAACTCAAAACGAACCCTGCTTATTTCTTTTTCCGCTGAAGAGGAAGAACAAGAGTCTGGTTGTGCTTCGGCCTTAAATAGCGCCCTCTTCTCTTAGTATAGGGCGGGCTTCCCCCAAGAGAATGCCTTCACTCCACTCCCCCTTCAGACGCCTATGGAGAACTAAGGTACCATTAGGAGTATCCTTTCCGAAGGACTCGAAAACAAGCCACTATTTAACTGTTTAGGCGGCATTGAAGACGCTCCACTCGTTCGTAAGACTCGCTGCGAGTATGGAAGAAAGATAGGGTCAGCAGGCCTTAGCGCAAGCACTAAGTAAGCAAGCTACCTTTACTTCCCTGGGATATCCCCCTTCCTATAGGACGAGCCATGGGAACCCATGAGATTGATTGAACAAGCCTTAAAAGCGAAGAAGAACCTAATCGATCAAATCTATTCGTGGAATTAGAAGAGGGGCTATATAATTAAAGAAAGTCATTCGTACCAGTACCACACTATTTCAATCAAATACCGCTGGCAGACCCTGGTAATTATTATCATCTAACTGGCACATCTGTCCTTTGCACCTCTCCAATGGTAATCATGCAGTTCCTGCCTATTTGGCCTGTACCCCAAACCAAATGTCCCGTAGTGCACTGGGTATTCGGGGAATTCTGGAGGCCCTTGCTGGTATCATCCCAATCCTAGTCCCGGAAGGTAGCCCTTTGCCTTTTTTTACTTTAGGATTTTGGGGTTGCCCTTTCCCCTTACCCATATGAGTAGGACGGGAGCAACTCTTTCCTCGGAGGGCTGAATTCCACCATGTTAACTTCCTGCCCTTTCTAATAAAGAATTCCGGCTCCGTCGGATCTCCAATCTGAACCTTACTAATAGGGGGGCACGAATCCAGCGTAGTCTCTCACTTTCTTAACAGGCGGACGATCCGGATCTCCGTGAATCATAACGATTTGGCTGCCCTGGATGAATCGGACCTTCTGATGGAGTGTGTATAGTAAGGCGTTTGGTTCAGCGACGCCGCTCCAATTGTATTCACCTCTGCTTTAGCCCGAGAGGTCCCGGCAGACTTTTTCTGCTTATTATTCGAGGACCCGTTGCAAATTGCAAAGCAACGGCGTAGAAAGGGGGAGCGAACGCCCAGCTGCCAATGCATCTTCTATCTGGCAGCCAGCACAAACTAAAGAATGAAAGGTTGGATGATGGGTAAGTGTCAACCTATTGGTATACTTAGGGTTCAGGCTCTTCAAGACCATAGCAATTTGATCTTCCTCCGAGGGTCTCTTTTGAAACTGAGCAGCTTGGGCCCTTCCCCTCTATAGTAAGCTATGTGATGAAGTCGGTGAAAGACTCAGTGGGTCCTTGCTTAACGAGTTCTAGCTTACGCCTTGATAACTGAGTTTTTTTATTGTATGCATAGTGCGTCACAAAGGCGTTAGCCAGATCTGGCCGTGTGCGAATGGTATTTGGGTCAGTGTTCATCAACCAAGTCAGCGCGGGTCCGGTCAAACTGCGCTGGAATAGTTGGACAAGTAGCTCATTGTCGATTCCCATGGGCTGTAGAGTTCCGACATACATCCTGCCTTTAAAATTGAAGCTCCGAGGTAAGCCTCTTTTTATCCTATTTTGTTATGCATTCGGTTCCGTTATACTTATATATCTCTGGCCACTTAAAACCGTACGGAAGCCTTACTTTGGGGTATAGGGAGAGATTATCAAGATCTACAACATCATACTTGTCCCCAGTCAATTTATTAACTGCCCGTTCAAGGCGACTGATCTTCTCCATCAGAGGATCGGACGGCTGTGGTGGGACGTATGGCACTATCTGATTCATGGGAGTGGGAGCCAAGGACACGGCCGGTACTGCAGGAGGCTTTCTTCAGATCTCTTTCTCGTAGTGATCCACAGGTTCAGGAACTGCGGGCTGATTCTGAACTGAAGGGGGTACTGGGTCTACAGGTCTAGCATCTGCTACTCTTGGTTGGCTTTGTGGTTGTGGATCTGTGTCCCCTGAGCCGGGGTGGTAGATGGAGGGTTTGTTCCTTGAGCAGCAGGTGCAGCCAGGGTATTTCGGCTACCTGCGAGGTCAATTGTGCTAGCATCCAGGCAATCTCAGCTAGTTGACGGCTAACTACCTCGTTAGAAAGTTGCTGATTTGCCGGGGCTGTAGGGTTCCGCTGGTGGTTAGAGCCAGTAGACTCTTCATTGTCCCCATCATAGAGAGTAAGCAAGTTACCTCGGTGACTGGCGTTGTTGGCCATGATCTCTGGGTCTGATTCACCAAGGCGTTCTAGGTCCTCTATTTTGACTAACCTCCTGGACGGGCCTCTAGTAGTTCGCACCCACCCGCGGTTTGCAAACTGACGGCGAACCGAGTCTAAGAAAGATTCCTCTTGTGCCGAACCTATGGTTCAACACTCAAGATTAGGGATAAAAACCTAAAGGCTGACACCGGCTTAATATAATAAATAAGGTTTAGAAAGACCGCAAAGATGTGTGCTTGCCGCTGTATGCTTCCTGATTAACGTCCGATGTTGCACTGCTGTATGCTGAATCAAGCGGTCCCGGAAATAAGTGCGTACTGAGTGTAGTGCAATTTATTGGGTTCCTTAGCAGGCTATGCCTAGGTTCAGTACATGCATGAGGCTCAACACGGGTATAGGCTTAAGGCTTACCTTAGCAGGCTCTCGCCCTATATACCTCGTAGCCCGAAGACTAGTCGCTGGTACTGGCTAAGGGTGTGGGAGTTCGCATCTATGGTCAATCAATAGGTCCGTTTTGACCTTCTTTTCGGTTGGACCAGATATTTTAAAACCAGGGCTTTTAATGGATATCTGAAAACCTTTTCTTTTGATAAATCAGAACAGATACGGAAGCCTTGAGTCTAAAAACCTCATCAACTCCTTCTTCTAGTAATGCTGCTTAAACTCGCTCTCTAGGATCTATGTTTACCCAATAGTTGAGGAATTATCGACCAACCCCGGAAGAGCAGGGATAGAAGACTAAGTCAACCTCCTGCCTTGATCGACTCCTCCATTCATCGCCTACCATGGACACTTCGACTCCCCCCATCATAAGTAGGGCCTTTCCCTTTTCCTGTGCTTTTTCAACCTCGGTTAATGTAGTATTGAAATAATAACCTCTACTATGAAAATAGTAAGGATTATCCGGCCACTCCCCGTGTTCTTTCAATGCTTTGCTTTGGGAACCGGGCACGGCGAGAGGAGGCTGCTCAACTAGCCCCCCTGGTGTACGAAAGCAGCGAAGGAAGAGGAGCACAACCGTCACTTGCGAAGCGAACAAAGCTTAGCGCTCAAACAAGCCCTCTGATCCTGAGGTGAGGGTGCAATGCCTATCCGTCTAATAGAATATTTCTATTCCAACACACACAGAACGAAAAGGACAATATACAGGATGGGTAGAAAGAGTTGTTTGACTCGATCCATGGTCCGAAACTACGTTATTCTTCGCATCGAGAAGGAATAATACCGCAACAGATCCTATGTGTTAGTTCTCTGCTACTTCAGCTATATGCTTATAACTAGTCTTTTCCTACACCAGTTTGAGGCCTAACGACTGCTCTGCATCTCCGGTGGAATTTTCCAGTTTGCTGCAATATCCTTGGAGCAGAGGAAGGGAGATCATAGGAAGATAATTTACTTTAGTTAGTCGGGACCGTTCGTAAACCACGCCTCCCAGCCATCGCCTTCAGTCTGTCTGTCTTCTTTTTTCCTCTCTTTTCTACGTTACGATTTTGCTTCTGACATTTCTAGTGCTTAGGGGCGTAGCGGAAGACCAAGCCAATCTCGACAAACAGTTGATAAGTACAAGAAAACGGATACGCGTTAGCCGGAGAAAGGTAGCTAGAATATAATATATTCAGAGAAGAAGAGTGAAAGGCAGTTGGAACTATAGGCATTACAGCCTGAGGGAATACAATAGAACAAGAGGGATATCCCGTAATAATAATATTCTTTTTATCCTCCAGCTTGAGCTAAAGGTTCGTATTGGAAAGGATGAAGACTGATCTCTTAATAGGAGACTTCGGTCTAGGAACAAGAGAGATGAGACCTCCTGCCAATTACATTTTCTTAAATACTGGCCTTCGTACAACTACTAAGACTTTGGGAAAGGAGACACCTACTACTACTTTCGTCACTACTACCACTTACCTCTACTACTACTCGCACGCGTACAGCTTCCTATTCCTCTTTGTTACTGGAGATAGAAAGTACAATAGCTAGATTCTTATTAGACTACAGCTTAAGGGGCTAACGCACTTCACTCAAGACTTTAGTTGAAATCACTTTTTGAAAGGCTAAAACCACTCGTCCGACGCTATGTGAGCAGCTGAACTAGCGTTTTCATGCTCTCCAGAGGCCGTAGGAACGACAACTTAGCGAGACTGGGAGTGGTATGCCTATTACTGCGTGGGATAATCGGTCTAGAATTCCGCCCCTTCTCCTTTCCTCTCTATATGCAGGATATGGAAATAAATTCCGTACCGGACCAAAAGTCTCCTATTTTGGTTCTAGCTAGATCCCCTGATCTTTAAAGCGAGTTCATATCTTTTGGCTACTGGACTTCCCCACCCGCTGCTCTGGATCGTCGGGTTTTTCCTCTGATGACTTAAAGGTAAGCTTGCTTGTGTTCGGGCTTTCGAGTTTGATATCACCATATACTAGTGCTAGTGCGGGTGAAAGTTGCTCGACCATAGGTAGGGACTCGCTCGACCATAGGAGAGGGAGAGGGAGAGGAAGGGATCATTGAGGGCATTCCTGGTCTTACAGTGCATTCATGCAGCAAGATTCAGATTGAATGGACATAGAGGGAACGGGGTCTAGTTCAGTTTTCAGGGTGAAAGCCTCGAAAAAGGCTTAGAGCCATTTCCTAGCAACACAAGGCAGGCTAGAAAGGCGAGAGGAGCTATAGTAGCTACATGAAACCAAGTCATTCTTTCTAGAATACTTGCTGGCATGCGAGACGAGACTGGAACCAAGGCCAAGGGCAGGAGCTCCACCAACAGGAACCCTATCATCAACCAATAGGCCAGGTTCGTAGACTGGGTACATAGAAAGGGGGAAGGGACGCTAACAAGTACTAAAAAAAGACTTTCCACAAGGAATTATTATCGCTTAGCGCTTGTGCTAAGGATTGGCTCGATCTTCTTATTCAAGGATTCTTCTGCCTCACAAGTGCCGGGCGATCCCGACCGCACTGATGCGGCTTAACCATCGTTTATCCACAGATGCTACTTTGAAACAACTTGGAGGGGAACGCATCCCTTAGAAGCTGCATGAGCACTTTAACCAAAGAATGTAGGTCATAGCTAAATAAAAGGAGCATTACTTCGAACCAACAAGAAAGAAATCCAATTTGGAGTACTAACCAAAGGAGTGGCACTTGAAACGTAGAAAGACCAAAAACCCAGCCTCTTGCTGAACGAGATTCTCATTCTCTTTTCCAAGCCCGGTTATTGAACCTATGCTCTACTCAATCCCAAGTACCCGTATACGCTACCTTCCTTGATCGACCCAGAATGTACTATCTCTAGCCGTGAATTCACTACACGAACATTTAACATATGAAAGATAAACGAGATCCATTGCACAAGTATGCTATTTCAATCAGTCCATGCTATCCGCTACACAGGCATATTCTACCCACTACACAGGGTTATTCAATTCCGTTTAATTCAAGACAAGAAAGGGCAGGAACGCTTCAAATAGACTGCTGTGGACATATTATTCAGAGAGCCGCATAGACCCTCGATTTAGTTTAGAAACAAGAAGATTACAGCCTAGTAGTTGGTGGAGGCACTAAGTACCCTTTGGGTATGACGAAAGGCTACAGCTATGCATAGGAAGTCTCAGTTAATGGGATGCCGGGTTCCCTTTGAGTGTAGAAAAGCTGCTGCTCGACTTGAATTGAGGTTGTGCCTCTTCCAATCGCCATAGTTAAACTTCTGATTAGCCCTACTCTACTAGATTTGCCATAGCAAATTCGATAAAGGAGGGGTGAAAGACTTAAATTTCTATATATGTAGAAAGGACACAACCTTTTTAGAAACAAAGACTACGAGACTTTAGATTATCCATCCACTGTTACAAGAATGATATGTGCCTCCATTAGGAAGAGAGGGAGAATGTAACTCAGTTTCGGTTAAAGTTGGCTTGCTGGATCTTGGAGTTGAACGTGAATAATTGTGAGAAATTACCCCCTT